TACAGAAATATGAAATTCAGACTCATATAACAAGCCAAGGACCCGAAAGAATTACTAAGGAAATACCACATCTAGAAGCCCATTTACTCCGGAATTTAGACAAAAATGGAATTGTGATGCTGGGGTCTTGGGTCGAAGCGGGCGATATTTTAGTAGGGAAATTAACGCCCCAGATGGCAAAAGAATCATCCTATGCCCCAGAAGATAGATTATTACGAGCTATACTTGGCATTCAGGTATTTACTTCAAGGGAAACTTGTCTCAAACTACCTATAGGGGGTAGGGGTCGGGTTATTGATGTGAGATGGACCCAGAAAGGGGGAGGGTCCAGTTATAATCCAGAAACTATTCGTGTATATATTTTACAGAAACGTGAAATCAAAGTGGGTGATAAGGTAGCTGGCAGACATGGAAATAAAGGTATTATTTCCAAAATTTTACCTAGACAAGATATGCCTTATTTGCAAGATGGAAGACCGATTGATATGGTTTTCAATCCATTAGGAGTGCCCTCACGAATGAATGTAGGACAGATATTTGAATGCTCGCTCGGATTAGCGGGGGATCTGCTAGATAGACATTATCGAATAGCACCTTTTAATGAGAGATATGAACAMGAGGCTTCGAGAAAACTAGTGTTTTCGGAATTATATGAAGCTAGTAAGCAAACAGCAAATCCATGGGTCTTTGAACCGGAGTATCCTGGAAAAAGCAGAATATTTGATGGAAGAACGGGAGATCCTTTTGAACAACCTGTTTTAATAGGAAAGCCTTATATCTTGAAATTAATTCATCAAGTTGATGATAAAATACACGGGCGTTCCAGTGGACATTATGCACTTGTTACACAACAACCCCTTAGAGGACGGGCTAAGCAAGGTGGACAACGGGTAGGAGAAATGGAGGTTTGGGCTCTAGAGGGATTTGGCGTTGCTCATATTTTACAAGAGATGCTTACTTATAAATCGGATCATATTCGAGCTCGTCAACAAGTCCTTGGTACTACGATGATTGGCGGAACAATACCTAGACCTGAGGATGCTCCAGAATCTTTTCGATTGCTCGTTCGAGAACTACGATCTTTGGCTCTGGAACTGAATCATTGCCTTGTATCTGATAAAAATTTACAGATTAATAGAAAGGAAGCTTAATCGAAACGAATCGGAATTTTTATTCTATGATCGATCGGTATAAACATCAACAACTCCGAATTGAATCAGTTTCGCCTCAAAAGATAAGTGCTTGGGCTAACAAAATCCTCCCTAATGGAGAGATAGTTGGAGAGGTAACAAAACCCTATACTTTTCATTATAAAACCAATAAACCCGAAAAGGATGGATTGTTTTGTGAAAGAATTTTTGGTCCTATAAAAAGTGGAATTTGTGCTTGTGGAAATTATCGAGTAATCAGAGATGAAAAAGAGGACCAGAAATTTTGTGAACAATGCGGAGTTGAATTTGCGGATTCTCGTATTCGAAGATATCAAATGGGATATATCAAACTGGCTTGTCCAGTAACCCATGTGTGGTATTTGAAACGTCTTCCTAGTTATATCGCGAATCTTTTAGATAAACCTCTTAAAGAATTGGAAGGCCTTGTATACTGCGATGTGTGATTTGATCGAAATTAGAATTTTACAGATTCAAAATGATAAACTGTCTTCCCATTTATGGGGATGTCCCCAATCTGACATGTCTCGTGAAAGGAGTAACGTGAAGCTCAGAATTATGGGTGTATAAAATATTACCAAAAAAAGAGCGGGGGGTTGGTCTATGGTCGAGTCAGTAGCCAAAAATGAGTAATTTTGAGTTGTACCTCGTGAAAAAAGACTTCCTTAATTTGTGAAATTGAATTCTGTTTCTAAGTAGGTAAATATGCATGGTTGTAGGAGTCTATCCATCGCATATAGGCTTTAAGAACATCTTAACATAATCGTCGAGGCGATGTCAGGACCTAAAAGATCGAATCAAATGGAAGGGTACATAGACAAGTAAATCCCTTTTGAATTACAACCCTTAAGGGGATTCCGCGTTCGAGGGGAAGTAGACTACTCAAGAATTTCCTATTTCATTTATTTATATGGAAATAGTATCATTTATTTTAAATTAATAGTATCATTTATTTTAAATTAAATAAAAAATTCAAAAAATAGAAAAAAAAATAAGAATGAATCAATGAAATGTTACTTGGTCTTTACTACTAACTTGAGTAAGGAGTAGATTCTAGGAGATTTTTCGAGAATTCGAAAGTCAAAACCGCTTTTTTTTTTATTTGGTTCTAACTACTTGAGCCGGACGAAAAGAAACTTTCACGTCCGATTTTAAAGGGGGGAGGATCTTATCCCAATTTTTCTTTTGCTAGGCCTATAGCTAAAAAACCTACTTTCTTACGATTACGAGGGTTATTCGAATATGAAATACAATCCTGGAAATACAGCATCCCGGTTTTTTTTACTACTCAAGGCTTCGATATATTTCGAAATCGAGAAATTTGTACTGGAGCAGGTGCGATACGAGAACAATTAGCCGATATAGATTTGCGAAGTATTCTAGATTATTCATTAGTCGAATGGAAGGAATTAGGCGAAGAAAGAACCACGGGTAATGAATGGGAAGATCGCAAAATTGGAAGAAGAAGGGATTTTTTGGTTAGACGCATAGAATTAGCTAAACACTTTATTCGAACAAATATCGAACCCGAATGGATGGTTTTATGTTTACTACCAGTTCTTCCTCCTGAATTACGACCCATCATTCAGATAGATGGGGGTAAGCTAATGAGCTCGGATATTAATGAACTCTATAGAAGAGTCATCTATCGAAACAATACGCTTACCGATCTATTAACAACAAATAGATCTACACCGGGGGAATTAGTAATGTGTCAAGAGAAATTGGTACAAGAAGCCGTAGATACGCTTCTTGATAATGGAATTCGCGGACTGCCAATCAGGGATGGTCATAATAAGATTTACAAGTCGTTTTCTGATGTAATTGAAGGAAAAGAGGGAAGATTTCGTGAGACTATGCTTGGCAAACGGGTTGATTATTCGGGTCGTTCTGTCATTGTTGTAGGACCCTCACTTCCACTACATCGATGTGGATTGCCTCGGGAAATAGCAATAGAGCTTTTCCAGACATTTGTAATTCGGGGACTAATTAGACAACATCTTGCTTCGAACATAGGAGTTGCTAAGAGTCAAATTCGGGAAAAAGATACAATTGTATGGGAAATATTGAAAGAAGTTATGCAGGGGCACCCCGTATTGCTGAATAGAGCGCCCACTTTGCATAGATTAGGCATACAGGCATTTCAACCCATTTTAGTCGAAGGACGTGCTATTTGTTTACATCCATTAGTTCGTAAGGGATTCAATGCAGACTTTGATGGGGATCAAATGGCTGTTCATGTACCGTTATCTTTGGAGGCTCAAGCAGAGGCCCGTTTACTTATGTTTTCGCATATGAATCTCTTGTCTCCAGCTATTGGGGATCCTATTTCCGTACCAACCCCAGATATGCTTATTGGTCTATATGTATTAACCATTGGGAATCGCCGAGGTATTTGTAGAAATAGGTATAATCCATGGAATCGAAGAAAGTATCAAAATGAAAGAATTGATGATAATAATTATCAAACAAAAAGAACCTTTTTTTTGTAATTCCTATGATGCAATTGGAGCTTATCGACAGAAAAGACTCAATTTAGATAGTCCTTTTTGGCTCCGCTGGCGGCTCGATCAACGCATTATTGCTTCAAGAGAAGTTCCCATCGAGATTCACGATGAATCTGGGGGTACTTGTCAGGAGATTTATGAACACTCTTTTTTAGTAAGAAGTGTAAAAAAAAAAATTCTTTGTATATACATTCGAACAACTATTGGTCATATTTCTCTTTTTCGAGAAATCGAAGAAGCTCGACAAGGGTTTTGTCGAGCCTGCTCGTATGGTCACTAATCATATGGCATCTCAATTAAGTGATTTTGTGACACTGGCGTGAATTTTTATCTCTCTGTTGCTACTAGGACTCTACTTCCTCTGAATTTCCATCCGGATTAATATCGAGAAAGGGAAGTTTTCAAATCATTGACTCAAACTCATTGTCGAATCCCAATCAGCAGAATATGGAGGGACTTATGGCAGAACGAGTCAATCTAGTCTTTCACAATAAAATAATAGACGGAACTGTCATTAAAAAACTTATTAGCAAATTAATAGATCACTTCGGAATGGCATATACATCACACATTCTGGATCAAGTCAAAACTCTGGGTTTCCAGCAAGCCACTGCTACATCCATTTCATTAGGGATTGATGATCTTTTAACGATCCCTTCTAAGGGATGGTTAGTACAAGATGCTGAAGAACATAGTTTCATTTTAGAACAACACCATCATTATGGGAATGTGCACGCAGTAGAAAAATTACGCCAATCTATTGAGGTGTGGTATGCTACAAGTGAATATTTGCGACAAGAAATGAATCCTAATTTTCGGATGACAGATTCACTTAATCCAGTCCATATAATGTCTTTTTCGGGAGCTAGAGGAAATGCATCTCAAGTGCACCAATTAGTAGGTATGAGAGGATTAATGTCGGATCCTCAAGGACAAATGATTGATTTACCTATTCAAAGTAATTTACGCGAAGGGCTGTCTTTAACAGAATATATCATTTCTTGCTACGGAGCCCGAAAAGGGGTTGTGGATACTGCTGTACGAACCTCAGATGCGGGATATCTTACGCGCCGACTTGTTGAAGTAGTTCAACACATTGTTGTACGTAGAACAGATTGTGGAACCGCCCGAGGGGTTGCCGTAAGTCCTCGAAATGGGATGATGCCCGAGCCCGAAAGAATTTTTATTCAAACATTAGTTGGTCGTGTATTAGCAGAGGATATATATATGGGCTCACGGTGCATCGCCATCCGAAATCAAGATATTGGATTTGGGCTTGTCAATCGATTCATAACCTTTCAAACACAACCAATATTTATTCGAACCCCTTTTACTTGTAGGAGTACATCTTGGATCTGTCGATTATGTTACGGTAGGAGTCCCACTCATGGCGACCTGGTCGAGTTGGGAGAAGCTGTAGGTATTATTGCGGGGCAATCCATTGGAGAACCGGGGACTCAACTAACATTAAGAACTTTTCATACTGGAGGAGTCTTCACGGGTGGTACTGCAGAACATGTACGAGCCCCGTCGAATGGAAAAATCAAATTTAATGAAGATTTCGTTCATCCCACGCGTACGCGTCACGGGCATCCTGCTTTTATATGTTCTATAGCCTTAATGTCACTATTGAGAGTGAGGATATTCTACATAATGTAACTATTCCACCTAAAAGTTTTCTTTTGGTTCAAAATAATCAATATGTAGAAGCAGAACAAGTAATTGCTGAGATTCGCGAGGTACCATACACTTTGAATTTGAAAGAGAGAGTTCGAAAACATATTTATTCTGACTCAGAGGGAGAAATGCACTGGAGTAATGATGTGTACCACGCATCTACATTTACATATAGTAATGTTCATCTTTTACCAAAAACAAGTCATTTATGGATATTATCAGGAGGTTCGTGGAGATCCAGTGCAGTCCCCTTTTCACTGCACAAGGATCAAGATCAAATGAATATTTCTTCCCTTTCTGTAGAACGAGGGTCAATTTCGACTCTCTCAGTGAATAATGATCCACTAAGATACAAATTACTTCGTTCATATTTTTCTGGTAAAAAAAAAGAAGACAAGATTCCTAATTATTCAGAACCTGTCCATTGGAATCTCATATACCCGGCGATTTTACACGGGAATTCTCATTTATTGGGAAAAAGGCGAGGAAATAGATTTCTCGTTCCAATCCAATCGATTCAAGAACGAAAGAAAGGGTTAATGCCTCATTCAGGTATCTCGATTGAACTACCAATAAATGGTATTTTCCGTAGAAATAATAGTATTTTTGCTTATTTCGACGATCCTCGATACAGAAGAAAGAGTTCGGGAATTACTAAATATGGGACTCTAGGCGTGCATTCAATCGTTAAAAAAGAGGATTTTATTGAGTCTCGACCAATAAAAGAATTGAAGTCAAAATACCAAATGAAACTAGATCTATTTTTTTTCATTCCCGAAGAAGTGCATATTTTACCTGAATCTTCTTTGATAATGATACGAAATAATAGTCTCATTGGAATAGATACACGAATTGCTTTCAATATAAATCCAAGAAGCTACGTGGGCGGATTAGTCCGAATGGAGAGAAAAAAAAAGAGAATTGAACTGAAAATCTTTTCAGGAGATATTCATTTTCCTGGGGAGACCGATAAGATATCCCGACACAGTGGGATCTTGATACCTCCAGTAAAAGGAAACATCGATTTTAAGGACTCCAAAAAATGGAAAAATTGGATCTATGTCCAACGGATCACATCTACTAAGAAAAAGTATTTTGTTTTAGTTCGCCCCGTAGTGACATATGAGATATCAGATGGTCTAAATTTACCAACACTCTTCCCTCCGGATTTTTTACAAGAAAAGGATAATATGCAACTTAGAGTTGTCAATTATATTGTTTATGGAAATGCCAAACCCATTCAAGGAATTTCTGATACAAGTATTCAATTAATTCGGACTTGTTTCATTTTGAATTGGAACCAAGACATAAAAAGTTCTTCTATCGAGGAGGCCCGTACTTCTTTTATTGAAGTAAGTACAAATGGTTTGGTTCGAGCTTTCCTAAGAATCGACTTAGTAAAATCCGCTATTTCGTATCGCAGAAAAAGGAATGATCTCTCAGGTTCAGGATTCATTTCCGATAATGTATCAGATCATACCAACATCAATCCTTTTTATTCCATTTATTCAAAGAGAAAAATGAAACAATCACTTAACCACCAAAATCACGGAACTATTCGCACATTGTTAAATAACAATAAGGAATATCCTTCCTTGATAATTTTATCATCATCTAATTGTTTCCGAATGGACCTATTCAACGATATAAAATATCCAAATGTGAAAAAAGAATTCATTTCAACAGATTCTATAATTAAAATTAGGAATTCGATCGGACCGTTAGGAACGGTCCTTAATTTTTTGAATTTTTATTCCTTTTATTATTTACTAACTCATAATCCGATCTTGATAACTAAATATCTTCAACTTGAAAATTTAAAACGGACTTTTCAAGTGCTTAAATATTATTTAATGGATGAAAATGGGATAATTTCAAATCGTGATCCGTACAGTAAAATCGTTTTCAATTTATTCAATTTGAATTGGTATTTTCCCCATCAAAGTTATTGTCCTAATTATTGGGAAGAAAGACCCACAATAATTAGTCTCGGTCAGTTTATTTGTCAAAATGGATATATAGCCAAAAAAGGACCCCCCTTAAAATCGGGTCAAGTTTTGCTTGTTCAAGTTGACTCTGTAGTAATAAGATTGGCTAAACCTTATTTGGCCACTCCGGGAGCAACCGTTCATGGACATTATGGAGAAATCTTTTACGAAGGAGATACATTAGTTACATTTATATATGAAAAATCGAGATCCGGTGATATAACGCAAGGTCTTCCAAAAGTGGAACAGGTCTTAGAAGTGCGTTCAATTGATTCAATATCAATGAACCTAGAAAAAAGAATTGAGGGTTGGAACGAGCATATAACAAAAATTCTTGGAATTCCTTGGGGATTCTTGATTGGGACTGAGCTGACTATAGTGCAAAGTCGTATATCGTTGGTTAATAAGATACAAAAGGTTTATCGATCCCAAGGGGTGCAAATTCATAATAGGCACATAGAGATTATTGTACGCCAAATAACATCAAAAGTGTTGGTTTCCGAGGATGGAATGTCTAATGTTTTTTTACCTGGAGAACTAATTGGATTGTTGCGAGCGGAACGAACAGGGCGCGCTTTAGAAGAATCGATCTGTTACCGCGCTATCCTATTGGGAATAACAAGAGCATCTTTGAATACTCAAAGTTTCATATCGGAAGCGAGTTTTCAAGAAACTGCTCGAGTTTTAGCCAAAGCAGCTCTTCGTGGTCGTATCGATTGGTTGAAAGGCCTAAAAGAGAACGTTGTTATAGGCGGGATGATCCCCGTTGGGACCGGATTTAAAAGATTACTGCGGCAACATAAGAATAAGAGCATTCCTTTGAAAAGTCAAAAGAAGAGTTTTTTCGAGGGGGAAATACGAGATATTTTGTTCCACCACGCAGGCTTATTTGATTCTTGCCGTTCAAAAGAATTTCCATGATACACCTGAGGAATCATTTAGATCATATATCATTTAATGATTCCTAAAATAAGTTTATTCATACTTACTTTCTTTCGTTTTGGAATTCAATTTCCATTTGAAAAACTCTTTATATATGGTCATTTGAGGGGGTAATGGAAATTCAGATAATAATGAATAGAGGTTAGCGGTTTGGATTGTGTATTGACATCGATACGTCCAATCCACGGTAGAAGGCGCGGTTCCGTCGGAACAATTATTTAGTTCAAGACAACCTCATCACTTTTTTTTAAACAAAAAAGAAAGAGGAAGTGTGGGAAGAAATGACAAGAAGATATTGGAACATAAATTTGGAAGAGATGATGGAAGCAGGAGTTCATTTTTGTCATGGTACTAGGAAATGGAATCCGAGGGATGTCGCCTTATATTTCTACCAAGCGTAAAGGTATTCATATCACAAATCTTACTAAAACTGCTCGTTTTTTATCAGAAGCTTGTGATTTAGTTTTTGATGCAGCAAGTAAGGGAAAAGAGTTTTGAATTGTTGGTACAAAAACTAAAGCAGCCGATTCAGTAGCGCGGGCTGCAATAAGGGCTCGGTGTCATTATGTTAATAAAAAATGGCTCGGTGGGATGTTAACCAATTGGTCCACTACAGAAACTAGACTTCATAAGTTCAGGGACTTGAGAATCGAACAAAAGACGGGGAAATTCTACTGTCTTCCAAAAAAAAGAGACGCAGCTATGTTCAAGAGACAATTATCCCACTTGCAAACATATCCGGGCGGGATTCAATATATGACGGGGTTACCCGATATTGTAATTATCGTTGATCAGCAAGAAGAATATACAGCTCTTCGAGAATGTATCACTTTGGGAATTCCAACAATTTGCTTAATCGATACAAATTGTGATCCCGACCTTGCAGATATTTCAATTCCAGCAAATGATGACGCTATAGCTTCAATCCGATTAATTCTTAACAAATTAGTATTCGCAATTTGTGAGGGTCGTTCTAGCTATATACGAAATACGTAATTAATAATAAGATAGAAATTTTTTTTTGAACTCCAGAAATTTATGGAATCGTTTACTATTCTTGAATTTGATTAGATTATATAAATGAGATCAAAATGAGTGGGGATATTATGTTATTAGTTCGTATACAAAAATTCAAATAAGCAAGTCGAAAAAGAGATGGTTGAATTAAAAAAATTTCCTGGAATTTCCATTTCTGTCAGAGGGGAATATGAATGTTCTATCATGTTCCACCAACACACTAAAATTATACGAAATATCGGGTGTAGAAGTAGGCCAACATTTCTATTGGCAAATAGGAGGTTTTCAAGTCCATGGCCAAGTACTTATTACTTCTTGGGTTGTAATTGCTATCTTATTAGTTTCCGCCAGTATAGCTGTTCGGAATCCACAAACCATTCCGAATGACGGGCAGAATTTCTTCGAATATGTCCTTGAATTCATTCGAGACGTGAGCAAAACCCAGATTGGAGAAGAATATGGTCCATGGGTTCCGGAACTATGTTCCTATTTCTTTTTGTTTGTAATTGGTCAGGGGCTCTTTTACCATGGAAAATCATACAGTTACCCCATGGAGAGTTAGCCGCACCCACGAATGATATAAATACTACTGTTGCTTTAGCTTTACTCACCTCAGTAGCCTATTTCTATGCGGGTCTTAGCAAAAAAGGATTAGGTTATTTCAGTAAATACATTCAACCTACTCCAATCCTTTTACCCATTAACATCTTGGAAGATTTTACAAAACCCTTATCGCTTAGTTTTCGACTTTTCGGAAATATTTTAGCCGATGAATTAGTAGTTGTTGTTCTTGTTTCTTTAGTACCTTCAGTAGTTCCTATACCTGTCATGTTCCTTGGATTATTTACAAGTGGTATTCAAGCTCTTATTTTTGCAACTTTAGCCGCCGCTTATATAGGAGAATCCATGGAGGGTCATCATTGACTTCACTTACAAATAGTTGTTTTTTGAATTTAGACCAAAATAATAGCGGAATTCAAGATAATCTACTTGGAGAACATCAAAATAGATAACTAATAAGGGATAACTAATAAGGCAGTTATAATATACCGTAATAGGAAAAAAGATTCCCCTCAAAATATTTAGGGGGGATTCTAAAAAAAACGAAAGAGATCGAAAGGATCGGTTTCCTAAAATGAATGTCCTGTTTGGATGTATTATTTTATTTTCTATAAATAAAAGAATATAAGAATATTTTAATAAATGATATTTTAGTTTATTTATAAATAAATATAAAAAAATAAATATAAAATATTTAATAAAAAACAATTTAATAAACAAGAAGAATAAAAAATTAAGAAAGAAAATAGAATAAAATGCTAATGAAAATTTCTATGAAATGATTCGCCTTAACCAATTTTTCTATTTTTCTATGTAAATTCGATCCATGCGGAATAATCATAAAGAAAGAGAAGAATTAAAAAACGCGATTCAAAAAAAGAAATTAGCTAGTTCAAAATTGTGTATCTTGAATGCCTAGAATCCAACTATTATCGAATTCAGCGAGGGAGTTTTTCTCGTTCAAAAAGAATTCTAATGGATCTAAGATCAAAATAAGTTGGTTTACATTCTGGAAGAAACACATGTATATGGGATATTAGATATTGAATAGTTATATATGACCTAAAAAATATCTAATACCCTAATACTATGAATTTCAATAGGGATTCCAATAGACGTCTTTGGTTTTGGATTCCTAAGAATCCAACTTCAAAAAGCGATAGAGAATCGGTTCTGATGATTCAATAATATTATTCTATTACTTCAATTTGGAGTTTTTAGTTACTCTGTTTGGATGAAACTGCGTGATGGAATAATTCATCTATAATTCATTGAATGATTGTATCATTAACCATTTTTTTTGTGAGGAATTTAACTTATCATGAATCCACTGATTTCTGCCGCTTCTGTTATTGCTGCTGGGTTAGCTGTCGGACTTGCTTCTATTGGACCTGGGGTTGGCCAAGGGACTGCTGCGGGCCAAGCTGTAGAGGGGATCGCAAGACAGCCCGAGGCGGAGGGAAAAATACGAGGTACTTTATTGCTTAGTCTGGCTTTTATGGAAGCATTAACAATTTATGGATTGGTTGTCGCTTTAGCGCTGTTATTTGCGAATCCTTTTGTTTAATCTTGTCTTAAACACTTAAATAATCACAAATATATAGATATAGAAAATTTTGACTTATTTTTTTTGTCTGAATTTATTTTAGTCAGGACTTATACGTGCTCCTTGCTTTTTTGAATTATATCACTAATTCACTCCTACAATTTACAATGTGGGACACTAATCCCTGCCCGGGAAGGAAAGATTTAAGGATGAGTAATTAGCATACCGATCCGCTTTCTTCCTTCCCGTTCTTAGAAATTGAAACTTAAGGAGTCTTCCAACAAACGAAATATTCCGAAATTGATACGAAACTTGAAATTTGATAGCTAATTCGAAAATTCTAATAAGTATTATTTTCATTAGAATTAGGAATTTTTTTTTTGAAAAAATCCATTTCGAAATCAATTCTATAGATATAAGAAATTCATAGAAATCAAATATAAGAATATATAGAAGTATAGATATAAGGGAAGTTATACAAAAAAGAAACTCTATTCTTGTTTTTTTATCTATCTGTAAAAGAAAGGGGATTGTATGAAAAATCTAACCGATTCTTTCCTTTCCTTGGGCCAATGGCCGCTGGCCGGGAGTTTCGGGTTTAATACCGATATTTTAGCAACAAATCCAATAAATCTAAGTGTAGTATTTGGTGTATTGATCTTTTTTGGAAAGGGAGTGTGTGCGAGTTGTTTATTTCAAGAATAGGCTGGACCGGTCCAGCTGCACTTTTTTTTTCATTAGTTTCATTTTAACTAGTAAAAAAATGAAAGTAAAAGATGCATGATCTCGCGAATTACTTATGAATTTTGAAATTGATTGAATTTTATCAATTCATAAAAAATGATATTTTATATATTTAAGAAACGTAGCATTTCGTAATTCATTGGTAAATCCGCTTTGATTCTCAATCAACCAATAATGCGGGACTAATTATATGGTTAAAGTGAAACCTTTGAAGTCCAAACATAGCATGGTATTCTTTCTACTACTATCGTCATTTGAAATTTCAAATGAAGGACTAGTTGAAATTTTTTGTTCGATATAGAACGCTCATATCGAGAAAATGATTTGAAACCTTTATTGTATTGCAAAA